AAAAAAAAACTTTACCTTTTATCTCTATCCACTCTCTACGTTCTACATTTAATTTTTTTTAAGGAATAAAATCCAACGGAGAGGTATTACCTAATCCTAATGAAAACTTTAATCTTTTTCTACTAATCGGTCAAAATCGAGGAAATAATATTCCTAAATTCCATTTTCAAATTGGAATGAGACTCGTAATTATCCTTATTAATAAGCATATGTGGTTCGATAAAAGAGATCCTAGTTATTTTTTTATTAATTTTTTTTACCTCTTTCAATAAATATTCATAAATATAAAATCAAGTTCATTTTATATATTATAAGTATTATATAAAATGTCAGATAGGATAGCATTTTTTCTAAATAGAAAATTTTTTTATTGAAGAGAATATAAAATCAATTCCATAATGAACATAATGAATTAGTTAATGATTTGGAAAAAACTAACTAAAAGTGCTTATTTTAGTAGGACAAGTTTTTCATCTTAGTTAATCCGTTAATCCTATGATTCATATCAATATCAAGCACTTTTTTAGTGTAATTATTTATTGTTATTCTATGAATAGAAATTTATGGAATAATAATTGAAATTTTTATTTTCGCTATCTTCAAAGAATCTTAGTTAGTAACTAAGTATTCTCTTTTTACGAATAGGCTGGCTATCTCGTTTGACCAATGAATTGTAACTTCTTGATTGGAATATTTGAAGTATTTTGGAAAAATTCAGAATAATTAAAAATCTAAAATTCTCTAGTTCATATCTTGATTTTTTTATTGACTCCTTTTGAAATTTTTAAAAAGGTAAGATCCGGTAAATCGGAAACAATTTATTAAGAATAAAAAACTTTTTTATGGAGCAGACATATCAATACGCGTGGATAATACCTTTCCTTCCACTTCCAGTTCCTATGTTAATAGGAGTGGGACTTCTTCTTTTTCCGAGGACAACAAAAAACCTTCGTCGTATGTGGGCTTTTCAGAGTGTTTTATTGTTAAGTATAGTCATGATTTTTTCGATCAATTTGTCTATTCAACAAATAAATAATAGTTCCATCTATCAATATGTATGGTCTTGGATCATCAATAATGATTTTTCTTTAGAATTCGGATACTTGATCGACCCACTTACTTCTATTATGCCAATATTAATTACTACTGTTGGGATTGTGGTTCTTGTTTATAGTGATAATTATATGTCTCATGATCAAGGATATTTGAGATTTTTCGCTTATATGAGTTTTTTCAGTAGTTCTATGTTAGGATTAGTTACTAGTTCGAATTTGATCCAAATTTATATTTTTTGGGAATTAGTCGGAATGTGTTCGTATCTATTAATAGGGTTTTGGTTCACACGACCTGTTGCGGGAAATGCTTGTCAAAAAGCGTTTGTAACGAATCGTGTTGGGGATTTTGGTTTATTATTAGGAATTTTGGGTTTTTATTGGATAACAGGTAGTTTCGAATTTCGAGATTTATTCAAAATATTCAGTAACTTGATTTATAATAATGAAGTCAATTTTTTAGTTGTTACTTTGTGTGCCGTTCTATTATTTGCCGGTGCGATTGCTAAATCTGCACAATTCCCTCTTCATGTATGGTTACCTGATGCCATGGAGGGGCCTACTCCTATTTCAGCTCTTATCCATGCTGCTACTATGGTGGCAGCGGGAATTTTTCTTGTAGCTAGGCTTATTCCTCTTTTCATAGTTATCCCTCACATAATGAATTTTATCTCTTTAGTAGGGATAATAACAGTATTATTAGGAGCTACTTTAGCTCTTGCCCAAAAAGACATTAAGAGAAGTTTAGCATATTCCACAATGTCTCAATTGGGTTATATGATGTTAGCTCTGGGTATGGGGTCTTATCGAAGTGCTTTATTTCATTTGATTACTCATGCTTATTCAAAAGCATTATTGTTTTTAGGATCCGGATCCGTTATTCATTCAATGGAAACTCTTGTTGGATATTCGCCAAAGAAAAGCCAGAATATGGTTTTTATGGGGGGGTTAACAAAGCATGTGCCAATTACCAAAACGGCTTTTTTTTTAGGTACACTTTCTCTTTGTGGTATTCCACCTCTTGCTTGTTTTTGGTCCAAGGATGAAATTCTTAATGATACTTGGTTGTATTCACCAATTTTTGCAATAATAGCTTGGTCTACAGCAGGATTAACCGCATTTTATATGTTTCGAATTTTTTTACTTACTTTTGAAGGACATTTAAACGTTTATTTTCAAAAGTATAGTGGCAAAAAAAATACCTCTTTCTATTCAATATCTCTATGGGGTAAAAAAGGTTTGAAAAGGATTAATAAAAATTATCAAAATTTTCATTTATTAACTTTATTAACATTGTATTTTAAAAAAAATCGTGAAATTGCTTCTTTTTTTTCAAAGAAAACATATCAAATTGATCGGAATGTAAGAAACATCACACAACCCTTTCTTACTATTACCTATTTTGAAAAAAAAAAGATTTTTTCATACCCTTATGAATCAGATAATAC